GAAGGCACGAGTTGTCTCCATAATATGCCGGTGTTTCCTCTCAGCGACACCATCATTTTGCTGAGGTGTGTCAGTACAGGACAACTGAGGAAGTGTGCCTTGAGAAACAAGCAACTCTTTGAAGGGTCGAGACTTATATTCTCCACCAGAATTAGAACGAAAAATTTGAATATTTTTGGAGAACTGTGTCCTGATCATGGTATAGAAATCCCTGTAGACCTGAAGAAAGTCTAATCGAGAGTGCAATAAGTAAATCCAAGTGAAGCGTGAAAAGTCATCCACAAATATGACATAATAACGAGCACCACCCATAGTAGATACACGAGAGGGTCCCCTCAGAGTGAATAAGATCAAAAGGAGCCGAATGTTGTGTCTCACTATTTTTGAAAGGTAAGGCCGAGTGTTTTGCGAACTTGCAGCCGATACAGTGAGATATATATATTCAGGTATAAAAGATTCCAACTTACCACTAGACACCATATACCTAAGCCTATGAACGGAAACATGACCTAATTGACTATGCCAGAGCGAAAAGGGAGACGCAGACGAACTGACAGAACCAGCAAGGAACTTAGTACCGGAATATCGTGGAACGTGCAAAGTCTCCAAAAGAAAGAACCTCCCGCCTGTCCCAACTTGCTTTCCTGTCGAGCGATCCTGCACCACACAACCAGAGGAGGAGAAAATGACGAGCGGCTCGACTGTTTGGCAAGCCGGTCGAGGGGGGTCCGTATCTCCCCAAATCACTGATTCGAAGCTTTTTTGCTTAACACATTCAAGTCGAGCAGTGATCCACTAACAAAGACGCGTCAAAACCAAATGACTCAGGGCATCCAATCGGCAGCGTTGGGAGACCTCACCTCCTGGGTCGACGTGTGGAGTTTGCTGGCGAAGTTCCTGCCCCCCTGCGGGAACTCCGGCGGAAGTCTAAGGCTCTTCCCGGCTATCAGGGCTGTTAAAACCCCCTGCTCTGGTAGCTCCTCGGAACCCAAACCCTTCTTCAACTTGTCTGTGTAGTGCCTTCTTGGTTTGCTAGTATAGTGAGTCTGTTGTTTGTTTATTATTTTTTTTAATGATTGTTAGAGTACGTGTGACCCGCTAGGGATACTGGCTACTGGATTCGTGCCCTGCGCACCTTACCGTAAGTGGTGTTGGGAAGCTTCAGTTCTCTATCTAGTTGGATTCTTATTCTTTCTTCTTTCTTTTATTACAACTTGGATACAGCTTTGGAGGCGTTCGGTTGATTGATCTCTGGAGACTCCGCTTTCGCTCGGGTAGGCTCAAGATCAGTATACTTGACAAAAATTTTGATGTTGGGTGCTTTCTTTCTTTTAACTTTTCTATTCGCTTGTTTGGTTCCTCGCCTGCGGGATGCTCGTTGGTTCTACGGTTGCCCGTGACCGGTAAATCCTCCGACCCCCCAAGTATCCCGCAGCCCAACCATAACTCTCAAGGGTAAAACGTGAGTCCGCGGGCCTCATATATCGGTCAGGTGGTGTACCCCGATGGATACACGAGGCTCAATTTAGCTGCCATCTACTCGCTAACAATGAAATGAGTAGACGGCTTTTTCATAAGTAACTCAGCGCATGTGTGTCAAGTAGTCCAGAGGGAAATGAAAGAAAACAAGATAAAAGAAAGATCATGCAAGCAATGAGCCAACATAAAGAACCGCACGACTTTTTGCAATTATTGAGGGAGGAAAGCAGCGACTTGAGACCTCCGGATTTTTTGAATAAATTAATACAGGTAATCTAATTTATATTGAACAAAGAAACCTGCGGTGTATAACGATTTTTACAGACAATTCTCATTTAGAAGATTTGAAGATTTATTCTAAGCAATTACTAAGTTATATTTCAAGATGCGCTCCGTCTGTAGCTTGTTTCCTAGTTCTTTTACTGATAGTTCTCGAAGAAGGTTGCTTCGTTTCAATTTTTAAATTTCTCCTTAGGCAGTTCTCTCTGCTAAGCAACGTATTTTTCTCCGAGAATTTGTGGCTCTACGAACAAATATTTCTTTAATTGCCATGCCCTATTGTAGAAATTGTAGAACTGCCTTAATGCACTAGTTAGTGTGCTCCTGTAACAGCTGTTGATATACTATTTAGTCAGACAGCCTTCAAAGATCGGAGTGCTTCATTGGAAAAGACTTTTTCTACTGCAGAGGAGATCCCGCATCTGAATCTGAGAAGGAGAGTCTCCCCCCTCGGGGTGGCTTACTCATTTCTCTTTTCATTCCTTCTCTCCTTATCTCTTGAGCCCGGTTCCAGGGAAATTCTTTATGAATGAATAAAATATCCAGTAGCAAAGCAATGAGAATACCTTGAGAAGAATTCATCCCTCCACTGTCTACTGGAAGGCGGTCGTGCCAGATTGAAGGTGCAGATGAAGAAGACGGTGCTCTTAGCTCGAAAGGTGGCTAAGTAAGAGAACATTTTAGGTATCACCGCGAGCACCATAGGTATGGAGCCAGACATTCGATACTAGATGTGACGGCCCAGAGATAGCAGCATAAACGATGACATGAAGGTAACTACAGGTGCCAAGGCTAGATGATTGTAACAATGGTTTATCTAAAAAGGAGAACAACTTGAATATACTTTGAGGAGGAAGTTTTCTTACATTGGGAGTTGCCTGCCATCAGTTAACCTCCCCTCCGCTCTAACGATCTTTCCCTGAAAGGACTGAGAATAGGTACATTTCTTTCCATGATATAAGTATCCGATCTCCCCTTATACAAGTGGTCGAGCGAGCGAATACGATCTATTGTGGACTGCTGTTGACTGAACTATAACTATAGTCTTTTTTTTAGGTATGGATTTTAGCTTTGAAGTTAAGTGTAGTAGGACCACTTTGGGAATATAAGGAAAGAAAGAGGTACGAGGGATAGAGGGCGGGCTAAGGCAAGGCGAAGGCGTTCGACTCATCCTTAAAAGGAATTGCTTATTCCGCCTTTTTTCAGGTCTTTATTGGTCAGGGTCAGCATTCGCCTAGCGCGAACTTCACTTCCCAATAAAAAGCCAATTAAGCGGAAAACTTTCTTTGGTTTTGATTAGCCAGTCATCTCAGTCACCAAGCTTGCCTTTCAACCTGAACTACGTGCAGCCTCCATTGGATCGATTCATAGGAACCTCGTCCAGAAAAGGATTAATTGAATTGGAATCAATAGGTTTTCATTTGAGGTATAAACTAAAAGAAAAGCGGGAATCAACCAATTCATCCGTTTGATCGACGATCCCGGGAACCTTGCCCAGCAATAAGAAATTATATATTCTATTTAGGGAGAGGCCGCTAAGGAAGGCCTGAAGGTCCCACGAACACTTGTTTTTTACAATCCTTCTATAACATTAAAATGAAATGAATTAAAAGAAAGAGTTTAGTAATGCCTGGTTCCTTCCCCGCCCTGGGTTTGGTCCAATCCAAAGAAAAAAAGGGCTGGTCGAGCGAGGCAGTGCGCCCCCAGCTGTGGTTAATTCCCCAAAAGAATGAATCTGATCTAGGCCGGTTGTCCAAGTCTTTTCTTTAATGAATAGGGAACTTGCCATTTCCGCATCTTATTATTTAAGCGTTTTTCTTTTCAAATCTACCTTTCCTGTTGACTTTTCTCTTTTCTTGCAGTTCGCGATCGCCTCGATAGCTTCACCCCTGCCATATGTAAATAGATTGGTATCCATAAAAAGCCCAAAAGAAAGGGCTTTCATTTTTTCCTTCCTACTAAGGAAGTATATTTACCTATCCGTTCTTTATTTTCTATCCAGTAGGAATCGTTCATCTGGTCGTACTTCATTCAAAGTCCCCGAGCCGTTCTTAGTGGAGGTACATAGGTGGCTTCCTCTCTCCCGATCAGGGGATTTCACATGGTTCGAATCCAGGGCGGTGGGATAAATGAGCAAGCAAAGAGGCTTCAGCTTCTGTTTGGAAAGGCAGTTTAACCAAGCGTGGTCGGAATAGCATTGAATGAGAAAGCCTAGTTCCAACGAAAGTAGAGCTGCAGGGCTAGAAAATGGCATTTAAGCAAGCCAATGGATTGTTCGAATCACATGTCAGAACGATCAATAGGGATGGATACAGGGGTAGCGTAAGGAGCATAATCATAATAAAGTCGAGTTTGCTCAGGTATAGGTTATGATATAGGGTTTCTCGGTTCTGATGGATCCGGGGAGCTGGTTGGGAAAGGCCGTAACCGTAAGGAGGGGAGACTCTTATACGTCAATTACTGCGACTTTACGTCTATTTCGGGTCATGTATAAAGGGTTTCCACTGATTGATATGCATGCTTTGGCATAACATATTCTAATTACAAAACTCTTAGAATGATTGATTCTTATAGTCTTACTCCATTTCCATGGTTGAAATGCGAAACGTGTGGTTATGTCCAAGCAATCTTCTGTTCATTTTTTTTTAGTAAGAGCTCTCCCAGTGTTTTCATTTTATAGTACATTCGAATATAGTGGGGTCCTCCAGCCCCCAGTTGCCTCAAAATAAGGGGTTATATATGATTTTACATTTATAGACAACTTTACAGATTTTTTTATGGAAAAAATGTGCTAAATATCTTTGAAAATTTCTTTTCATTTCCCTGAGATCGTGGAGAAGACATGTCCAGTCCAATGAATTGAAATCCCTTATCTCTCGGCTCGGAAGGGCACCAACGGTCGTGTCCTGATACCATATCATACAGGATAGCTGAGATAAAAGCTATGTTATTATGCGTGGAGCCTTTTAGAAAGGCCCTTGCTTTCTTATATTGTCTAATTGTAATGTACCTATACCCAGGAGTAGCAGAAAGGAAAAATGGGCCCCTCTTGCTTCAAATGTATGTACCGTAGTGCTTATGGGCTGAAGCAGCTCTAACTGCAGTGCAGCCTATCTCCGAAATCGTCTCCCTAGCTCTACTCTTTTTGAAATGTATTTCCTGTTTAGAGGAAAATCCTTCTCTTCTTATTACTCAAGATTGCCTGTCTTTGGTTGTACATGCTTTTATTCTTATTCGTCTTTCAGAGAAAAAAACTTGCAAAAAAGATGATATCGTATGGAGAAAGACAATTACAGCTGCCCTTATTCCATTAATTTCACTTTTTTCGAAGATGATCCATTCGGAAAGAGAAGACGTTACGCCGAATCGGAGGCTTATAAGGAAGCACCTTCGGGAGGGGGACATCCTCAAGGACGTGATCATGTGGCCTGGTCACACAAAGGAAGGTAATCCCACAATGATTCATAGAGTGTTCCGGGAATACTTCCTAGTGTTGGTGAAGCGCGCCAAACCCACCCACTGCCCTTGGGTTCGTCATATAAAAGCGAGGCATAGAAATGGATCCTGAAAAGATACGAGCAATCCAGGAAATGTCACCACCGGCTACAATCAAAGAAAGAACTACCAAAAAAGCTTCCTGGGCAAGCTGTCTTATATCCATCCGGCATTTCATCCCTAACCTTACAGAAAAAACATACCCTCTCATTCTGCTTCTAAAAAAGGACGCCAAGTTCGCCTGGAATCATAAGTACCAGCTCATCTTCGATGCCGTTAAGCAAGAGTTGATAAAGTCACCCACCCTAACGGCACCCATACCCGGTAAGCCACTCGCTTTGTACCTATCAGCAAGACGTCTTACTCGCGCAACTTGATGGTGACGACGTCGAGAAAGCGGTCTACTACTTCTCAAGAATCATGACGCCCACGGAACAAAGAGACCCCAAACCCGATAAGATTTATCTCGCCCTTGTCTTCGCTGTTCAGAAGCTCCGGCATTATATGCTCGCCCACACCATCCACTTGGTCACAAAAGAGAATCCTGTCAGGTACTTGCTCAATCAGCCGGCGATGTCAGGAAGGAAGGCCCGGTGGCTACTGCTTCTCTCAGAATTCGACATTGTGTGCACCCGGAAGCGCCCGGTCAAAGGGCAGTCCATCGCACACTTGTTGTATTTCTTTATATAGTGTGTGAAGTCTAGCTAATTGAAAGGGCCTATGAATTAGTTCCAAGAAAGCGGCCGTTCGCGTCAGGAATAGAGGCCGTTAAGGATGTACTTGCTTCTACTTTTCTTCGTCGAGATTGGGTTGGTGTTCCGTGACTGGCCTTTCTCTTGTTGTTGTCGAGTGCCTGCAGCTTGACTTCTTTCATTCTTGCTTTGTTCTTCCTCCTCATGCGAATCGAAGACCCTCATCCTCCGTTGAGAAATAATAGTATAGTACGCTCTTCTTCCGTATCAATACAAGATCGTCGGTTGAAGGCTAGAGAGAGGAAAGAATTGTATTTTACAAGGGATTGATTCTGATTCAATTGCTCTCAGTTCTGCCCTGTCTCATGCAAAAAATTTGAACTATGGTATTCGATGCATCAACTATGTAAGTTGCTTTATTTGATCAAGTGGTATTCCCTTATGCATAGTAAGAAGTTATTCGCTGCAAGGGCTGCTTCACTTCATGCGAAGCTGATTCTCGAACAAGAAGAGCGGTAAGAGCAAGAGGGGATTTGCCTCCAACTTGGCCTGGGATACCTTGATTATCTAGCTATTTTATGTGTCAAAGAGCGGATTCTCGGCATCAATGCCATTCCTGGACCTGGATATCACTCTTATTGAATCCCCGGGCCTTCGACACCTTGTACCAGGAGCGGATTCAATGCCATGCTTCCTTATGCGTCCTCCTGGGGATCTTCATACAAAATTGAGCCACATTCTTATCTTAGGAAATAGAACAGAACCTTTGTTCACATTTGAAGTCGAACTACCCTTAGCTAGTCTTATCCCCTTCCTGTCTCATAGCCTTTTGCTTGCCTAGATTGCCTTCTCTTAATATAGGATAGTTATCGTCTTGTCCGAATCGAATCTATGCCATCGTCGACGATTAACTGTCAATCTTCATAGTCAATTGAGCCGCTCGAACAAGAAAACCTTTCGAAAAATGACTTCTCGCCTCCCGTATTCCATTCCCCCAGGCCATCTCTTTTCCGCTTTAACTGGTATTGGTGATTGGTCTTTCCTGGTTTTTTGAGTGTTAATCTCATTAGCTAAAGAATCATTTGCTATGCTGCTTTCTTTCAGAATATATAATAGAGCTAGACTAATTGATTCCATTAGCCAATAGTAGTTTCCTAGTCTATATCCCGCGCATCTTTCTTTCTTCTGGTAATGCAAATGGAAATTCTCGTTATGATGGATCATCTCGCTTTTTCTTTGCAGTTACTGGTTGGTGGATAGGGCGCTTATCCCCGTCTTCTTTCCTGTAAAGAAAGATCCTGCCCTTGAGCAATACAGTCCTACCGTCCGACTTCCCTTCCAGCTCTTCTTGTTCGATACCGCTTCCCCTCCTTGTAAATATCCTCTCTTACCGCTCTTATGGATCAATCGGTCGAGCTGTATCGGTCAACTGTAGGAAACTGGCCAATTGCTGTCAACTGGTATCAACCACGAATCTTTTGTTTGCTTTGTTTACAGCTGGCCTGGTCTTACTTAAATAGTAGTTCGCTAGCTCAATAAGTGCGCTGGAGTTCCGTCCTTTAAGCCAGGGAAGCGCTCTTCGGGCGGAGGTCCAATTTATCTCGTAGACTTTTTGTAGAAAGAAATCTTCAATCACAATCAACCAATCATCATATAATAAAAAATAGAGATGAGGCGGTTGATGGGCTTCCCTCGGTACAGCAAGGCGGGAACCCAGCCGATCGAGAAATGTGTGTCACAAGCCGTATGCTTAACACATGCAAGTCGAACGTGATTTTCGGGGAAAATCTAAGCTTTGTAAAGAGCTGCTCGTTAGCTAGCAAATCCGCTATGGTCTATGGTCTCCTAATAAGCGTACTACCTAGAAAGCTCAGTAATTGGAAAAGAAACAGAACTAGAACAAGAAAGCGGTGGGTTTCGGGCTTGCGAGTGCCTATCTATTCTAACTTCCTACTAGCTAGTGGAGCGAGTATTACATAACCTTGACTGATAAGGAGAGGAGTACTGAACATTAAGCTAAAGAGGAGTCTATGCATGTCGAGCAGAGATAAGACCAGTGCGAGATATGAGATCGAGAGCATACTAGCACAGTTATAGAACATAACCGCGAGGTGCAACCTCTATTCCAAGAAAAGACTTAAGAGGTCCAAGATCCTTCATATCTTAAAGGCCAGCTGATCCTTAAGAAAAGAAACGAAATGGCATCAGCCCCATCTCCAGAGATAATAAATCGACATATACCAAGCACTAGGCGCTAACAGACAAAGGCGCTAACAGGACAAAAAACAAGCTTCGAACGAGAATGAAAAGATCGAGAGTACGTTCAGTGGTTGTTGAGTTGTCTTGGCCTACTGAATAGAGAGTTGAATTGACTAAGCGCCCCGTTTGCTGGGCCTACAGAGAGAGAGTTACGTGTAGTCAACTCGGTGGGGTATTCTCAATCGGCGAAGCCTCGCTACAGTCACAGCTACAACAGCTAACAACAGAGCGGATATCACGCAGCGGATATATCGGTTGTTAACATCGGGTGCTAAAAGAAAGCAACACGAATTCTCTTATATAACGAGATCCTATTATCTTACATAACCAGCGACAGGGGTCTCTGGCTTGAAAGATGGCTTTATCCGGAGGTCTCTTCATCGGCCCCAACCGAGGGAGGGAAAACGCAGGTGCATTAGATGCTTCATTTGTTTATGTTTGCTCGCCCACAGATGAATGACATATTGGATGTTGGATGTTAAAGTGAGAACTTTTTGGGAAAAGCAACCAACCTCTAGGAACCTTATAAGGGGCACCAAGTTGGTATGGAAGAACTGCTGCTAGCGGGAAAGCCTGTTACGAGTAAGTGGAGAGGAAAGCTCTCCAGAGATTCTTATCTCATTCCATTCCAGTGGCTCGACCAGTAACCAATGGCGAAAACTAAAAAATCCATGGTTTCCCGGTAGAACCCCATTTCGCCCAAGTTGTTGCGAAACCGGAAAAAAGAAGCGGTTTTTCGCACAGCTTGCTCATAGTGCAGGTCCCACTTGTATATCGTATTTGGCCGAAGAAGCATCGGACAGGTTGGAGTTCTTACCTTCTTGGGACTCCGTGGACCAAGATCTGCTTTCATTATATGGGCAATACCGATCTACTTTAGTAGATCATATGGATGTAGAAAAAGCTTATGATTTTGATGAAATGGAAACATCTCTTTTCCATTTCTATTTCCCTAGTTCATATCTTTGTTTCGTGTGTTCCCGGGAGTAATTCGATCTCTTCAATCTCGGGATACCACCTAAATAACTGCGGCCAGAGAGTAAAATAGGTCGGGAAGAAAGAGTCTGAGGTTGGGTCGGACGACATACATCTTGGAAGGAAGGTTCATTCTTTAAATCCGATGGTTACTTTTGTTCCACTGCTATCGAAAAGCTTGGACATAGTGCAACAAGAAGAGAATTAGCAGAATAGGATAAAGAATTTTCCTTCAAAAGAAGGGCAGTGTGAAAGGAATAGCGTTGAATCTTGAGAATGAGAATGTACGTAGTAAGTATTACCATTCTCCGGGGCGAAAGTTGTTCTTCTCCTCGGGGCTTTACTTGTATATTTATTACGAAAAGTTGCCGGAAGCGGAAGAGTTTGCCAGGATGGCTTGGTAAGCAAGCAACCAGTTATGTAGGCGCCAACTCCCGGTTCTTTCTCTTCTTTCTTTTTTTTTGTCCTATACGTCTGATCCCCTTTCCGGGGAAGGGGGAACATAGACGGAGGCACATGTAGACAGATACATACTTAGTCAATCTTTTGCCTAAGCGAAGTAGTAGTTGATCCCGTAGAGGCAAGGGTGAATCGAGACCGAAAGCTACTAATAGAATAGCATAATCTGAGCACATAGTCTAAGTAGCAACTGTTAAAGCTCCCTGGTCTCGCAACGGCCGGCTAAAGTTTCCCTGGGCTTGGGCTTGAATGCCGGTGTTTTGCTAGAGAGAGGCCAAAGTAGGGCAGAGCCAGAGAAAGCTCCCCGAAAAAGACGGATTCCGCTCTGCGGTTGATGAGGAATAGCAGTCACGACCTCGAGTTGTCTCTACTGATGTGGGTCATCGCGGTGATAGGACCGATTCTTTTATCCTTCTGCGCTACAACGAGACTCCTTCCCTCTTGGCATTCCCGATCTGGCTTTTGCATTAGTAACTCTTTAATATACGGACATTAAAGTAAGTATAACATATAATTAGTACCAAATCGTAAGACTAGGCTATATTCTAATTCACTTATTACACACTCAGCTCGGCGAACTCATCCAGAAGAGAAGAAAAAAGAGAGCGATCTACTGGCTTAGCTCGAGAAAGCACTGGCTGAGCTCTTCCTTTCGCCTAGTTCAATAATAAAATACCTCGATATTATTCATCCAACCAAAGAAAGCAAACGAAACCTGCCTACTCATATTCGGATATGTTTAGCAATCTAAAGAAAGATGCTCTTGAAAGCTCCTCTGAATACCAAAAGGTTTCCCCGTTCGGCCAAAGGCGAGGAAAGAAGGCTCCAGATAGCTAGATTCATTGTATGGCCGGGCATTTCTACACTTAGCGTTAGCGGAGGAGATGTAAAGGCATCCCATCTAAAGCTTTATGCATAGCTTTTAGCTTCTCCAGCAAAAGACTAGTATCCTATGGCAGCTCATCCCGAAGAATCAAAATAGAGGTCTGCCTTGGCATTTCACTTCCCAAAGTAAGTAGGCGAACCACTTTACGCTTTCTATTTAGAAGAAATTCCAATGCTTATACAGCTCAACGGGAGCTTCAAACCGAGGTGGGTAATTCGAAGATGCTATTGACTCAGACTTTGCATCCGCTAAATCCAATAACGGGGAAGGTTACTCACTTAGTGCAAAGCACGGAGGTTCTGGAAGAAGTGTGGTTACATACTTAAATTCCACTTTTTAACCTAAAAAAGACTTTAAAAAGGACGTTTGGGACCCGAAGCAACAAACGCCTTACCAGGGATATATTCTCAAACTAACAGCTTCAAGATAAAGGGGATGCGCTCTCGGATGAAGAACTTGAGGCAACGGCCAGAGGTAGTTGACTAGCTTGGAGATAGGCAGAGGCAGCTTGTTTACTACTTAGTGATTCCAGGGTTTGTACCCGGATTGAAAACCCCTCTCTCGAATGAAGAGGAGGGCAGCTTCGGCGGGACCTAATTCAGGAGCAAAGGTGGAAAGGGAAAGACTTACTACGTTCATGCTCCGCCCCCGTGGTTCACTCACTCTCTTTCAGCGCTTTCTTCAAGCAATGATGCGATGATAAAACGCGGAGAAATAGAAACAAAAAAACAAGCAAGACACTCTAAGAACAAACAGTCTTTGTAAGTTTCGCCTACATATAAAAAAAAGGAATAGGCATTGAAGAGAGTCAGCATAGAAAGACAATCAGAAAGAAGATAAGCATTTGGCATACACTTTTGGCAAAGAAATGTAACATCCACCCCTCCCCTTAACCACACGGTCTCGTGCATATCAAATCACTCGGGTACAGAGAGACGGAGGCGGGGAGGTAACCATTCGCTCGCCATGTGGAATTACTGTTCTTTCTTTAAGAGCCCTTTCCTTTTCGTTTCTCTCAACATAAGAAATTTCATAGGAAATAAATCAGTGACAGCCCCGTATACTATGCAAAGGCAAAAAGTACGAAGTACGAGAGGGGGCGTAGCGGGCAATTCAATTGAAGAAGAAAGATCAGATGGCAGAGAATCCGATGTGAACAAAGGTAATGAGCCAATGCGCATTGCCAGTTGATGGGAATAGTGTCTCACGTCGACTTTGAGATCTGATCTTGGGGCATTAGGATATAGTTGAAAAGGATTGATTGGCTAAGGGACCTTTAAAGAAGGAAGCATCACATTGTTCCGAATTGGGGCCTAGTGTGCACTCATAGGCTGTTGGAAGCTCTCTCCGTCGGCTCTTAGCCTTTCTTTATAAAATAAGGCGGCATATCGCTACTTCTTCCTTTCTTATTGTCTTAAGCATTTGTCCGGAAGTTCCTGCCTTCCCCCTTAGAGGGTTGGCACAAAAGCAGCAGATATTGAAACTAATAGCAAAGAAGGCTAGGCTCCTCGAACCAGATTCTATTAGATCTTCCTATACCGTAATTCGCTAATCTCGATGAAAGAGCAGGTAACTACATAAGGCAGCTTTCCCCGCTCTGTCTTCTCTACGATTTACGGGTACTTACTCGTGCACGGAATCAAACAAGAGGAGGTTGCCTGATGGGACGTCGGCCTTTGCTAAGGACTTTGCCGGGGTTGAACCCCTCTCTTCTAGTAGCCGCCCTTCCTCTCCCTCTCCCTATGGTCGAGCTAGTTTAACCTTCCTCCAAGACTTGAATCAGGAATATCTTTTCTGTACTATGCCCTGCGCCTGGTCTTTCTTCTTTATTGCCTTGGCCTTTCACCGGATCCACCATTCCTCCAACAGATGCGGATGAATTAGCTGCCGTTATTCTTTCAACATTTGCAGAGCTAACCCCTGAAGTGACTTCAGTCCCGTGTTAGAGCTAACTGCTGCTTCTTCTATAGCAAGTGCCGAGCAGGAATCACTGCTTATTCGACCGGTAATGCCGTATGCCCCTCATGCTTTGCCTTGCCAGCTTTGCTTTGCCCAAGCCCTTTGACCCCCTGCACCTATAACATAACTATATGCTTCTTTCGAGGAATTATTATCGCTTAGCGCTTGTGCTGAGGAAGTGAAAGACGGTGGAGGGGCACTAGACTGACTCGCTTTTCCGAAAGGTTTTGTCTTCGCCTCAATCCCAGTCGCATTCGATCTAGAATTCTTCTTCTTCTTCCCCAGTGATGTCACCCTCGGCGGAACTACCTTAATGGAATTCCGGCTTCGCTAAAAGCACCTGGGCTATGCCTCGAACTCTCTTAACTGGCCAGGGGGTTAACTAAGAACTATATCTTCTCCGCATCAAGGAAAAGAGCAGAGATCTTTGTTGAAGACAGCACGGCAATGCGCAATCGCTAAACAAGACCACAAAAGCTATATCACAAAGATCAGTCTAACTAATCGGCCTAAGGCTTCTAGAGACAATTCCTATCTCGCCAAACTAAAGGAAAGGAGAAGAGCCTATTCTATTTCTATTCCGAAAGATCGGATTCTATACCACTAAGCGCCATTCGAACTTCCTGGCTAACACGAGGAATGGAAGAACAGCTTATTCGTATTAAACAGATCCATCTTATCAAAGAGCATTTACCCTTGCGCTGGGTCTTTCTCGCCTTGGCCTTTTGCCTCACTCCTTGAACAAGAGTTTACAGCTGACCCAGAGCTAGCCACACCTCCGAAAGACTCCATCACTTGACACTTTTTTATTCACCACCGAAGAGCTAGTGCGCAACTAGTGCCCAATGAAGACCCAAGCAATGCATCGAGAGGTCGACCCCGTCCCAACCACCATTCCATATTACGGCAAGGGGAGGAGAACAACTTCATTACTGGTGGTGGTATCTTCACGAGGGATTGGAAAAGCGATTTCTATAACCAGATAGAAAATAAGTCTTTTAAAGAGGGCAGCAGAAGCGAAGTAGAGGAGACCGGCAACTACTTAGCTGTCAACGACGTCCGCTTTCTTACAAATCTTTATCCTTCGAGACTTCTTGAGGCGCTTTAAGAAAAGAAGCCAAGCCTCGCGAACATATATGCACCTTCTTTGAAACATAACTCATAACTCTTTTCTCTTGAACCGCTCTTGGTTAGGAACTCAAACCCTAACCCTAACTCGAACTCAATTAGCAACATTAACTCATAACTCTTTCCCTACGGGCGAAGTTACAGTCTTATTAATATTGTAGTTACCGTTATTATGAATTAGGTATTACTGTTATTTAATGATATAATAACCCTCTCCTCCAGGCCATTAGTTTTAACCACCTGCGGGTAAGCCACCTGACCTACAAAGAAAGGGCCTTAAAACAGCGGTAAATGATCTAAATAGGAATCAGTTATCTTTTAAAAAGACTGCGGTTTTCATTGAGTTTAAACTAACACTGATTTAAAGTTAGGGGAGCAGTGTAACTGCCATCAACTCCTATAACTCTTTTCCTTAAGTTTAGGTTAGTTCCCTCTTAATTAGGTATTCTGCAGAGTTCCGACCTAGAACTCCCTTATAAACTAGAAAGCTAACTCGAACTCGTAACTCAATTAATTTAAGTTACAGGTATGATAAATATAAGTTACTGTTATTAGGCACATCCTTCTTTCTTGTCCTTGTTGGGGAATCCTATATCTTTTAAGAAAAAAGAAGTTTTTAGTCCTCTCCTTTGCAGTCGAGTTACTTTATTCCTCATAGCTTCACTCTTTTCTTTTAGTTCCCTACGGGGTTAAGTTAAAGTCTTATTATTATTGATATTCCCCCTACGGGGAGGTTACCGTTATTATTATTAATAGAATTCTAATTAGTTACCAGTAAAGTATTATTAGGTATTAAAAGTATTTTTAGTTAGGGGTGTAACTGGGGGGTCTGGGGGCACTCCCCCGGAACTAAACTAAAGGGGTTATGAGTTAGAAGAGTTATTATGAGTTATAGCAGTTTAAGAGTTATAGCAGTTAGGGAGTTATGAGTTGCTAATTGTCATTCTCTTTAGTTCCCTACGGGGTAGTTACAGGTATGATAAATATAAATCTTAGTTACCGGTATTAGAAATATAAGTAATATAAATATATTGGTAGTTACAGATATTCTTAATTTGGTGGAACTGGGGGGTCTGGCGCAGTGTAACTGCCCCCGGAACTGGTTTAAAGAAGAGTTAATTGTCTTAATCTTTAGAAACTAATAGCTAGAAAAACAGGCTATTCCATCTAAGGCATAACATGAACCGAGGAATCCAACCAAATAGGAATGAATAGGCATGTGGGAACAGCATTGCTTGCATTGATTCAATTGATTTGAAGCGGCGGTTATACTATACATACAGACATAGTTTTCACTAGGGGTTTTTACCGAGTTGGTCACAAGCCCGTCAGAAGCAACCTCAGCAGAAAGCCACTCTGGAAGAGTCTCGTCCATCGTCTGCTTAGGCGACTATTTAATAGCCTTTAGATCTGCCTGTGAGTTAGGCCGAATACTCTAGGCTCCTTCCTCTGTTCTTTTTAATATACACTAAGCCGAAAGTCTTGGTTTCAATGACTCCCCAAGCCATGACCTATTTGATCCTTCAGAACCAGCTTCAGCATTGAGTAAAGAAAAGAAGAATTCACTATTGGATCCTTCAGCCGGGTGGACATCCAAATCTTAACTTTCATGAGCAGGAGCTGGAGTTTAGGAATCGGGTGTAGGTGCTGGCCATTCCATAGACGAGAGACCCGCTGACCCACTAGTGGTTTTATAAGGGGAGTTGGTAAAAGACAACAGGTTCAAGACAAAGGTATGGCACCGGGAGATGGAGCGAAAGCACAAGGCCAGTTCTCATCAACTGAGAGCTCCACTCCAAGAGAGGGAAAGCAGCACAAGGTGAGTTCCGTGAGACCTATGAATGCTTTGAATGAGATCTATTAGGTTAGGAGACCCTTTGACCATTTAAAATCCATATAGAACAGTAGAATAGAACGTCGAAGATAAAGCGCCTTTTAAGGATATGGGAATCAACTTCGCCTTCATCTCCTGGTCCGGCCCCGGCAAAACCCTTCTTTCGAGTCCACCTTGAGGGGCTGAACTAAATTCTTCCTCTCCAGTACCCTCCGACTGACTCTCCGTCCTCAACTCATTCTGACACTGTGAGATCCTATGGTCACGCCTTAGTCCGAAGAGCTATAGGGCTTTTGGGCATTATTAAGAAAATGGACTCTCCACCTATTTCATTGTGTGCTTACTCCCCTTCTGCGCTATCAAATATCATAGCATAGTATATAGCGTAAGACTTTGCTTGCTCCGAGCCATCTTGTTAAGGAAGGGCGGCTAGGGTGGGAAAAATGCAGAAGAATGAAATTCCAAAGAAGGAGATAAGAAGGAAGACTCTTCGTTGTTGAATGCGGGTCACTACATAGGTGGAATTTTATAAGCTCCTTTAGGCCCGCCCAGCCCGTAGAGTCTTAGGGGTTTTCCCACTTTCCCTGACGCAAGGTCGGGGTCGTTACGAATAGGACAAATATACACCAAGCCTTTGAAGGATGAGGTTCCAGTTCGCCATTCCTATTATTTATAGGCTTCCAGTCTCCTCAGAAGTCCGCTCTTCTATCTTCGCAGAATTCACCTGGGTCTCTTACTCACCTTCGCGTCTAGGGCATGATGTCTTTATTTAAGATGAAAAAATGGGTCAATCGTCTTGTTATTCTCAATCAATTCTTCCAGGCCTCTCTACGGGATTGGAAGAAGGAGCTTTCACCCAAATAAATGACCTCCGAACCGTGTCATTCTCGAAGTATGGCACAACACTTTGTCGAAAACACGAGGCGGGAGTGCGTCGAAGCATGAATTGACCTAGCGACGTGCACCTTGGGTAAGGTGCACTAGCGAGCGACTTCCTTCCCCAATAATGCCGCTATCATGCGCGAAGTGAAGCTTGATAGGAGCCCGAGCTAAGAGAATAGAGCAAACTCGACGTCACAAGGGGATAGATCGCTTAAGGGAGCAACTCGAGATAGATGCAAGATTCTTTCTCCTGCCCTTCACTTAGAATAGAAAGAAAAGTCCATTTTTCAGCACGCACTAATTCCTACGTTTTGTCGGTCGAATAGCCTTCTTGTGTGACCTTCAAAGCCTGATTAATGCGCCTTAAAGCGCTTTTGTGCTTCGCGTCGAGCCTTGTTGAGTTTTTCTATTATAAGGAAGGGGATGATGTATGATACCACTCAATGTCAGCCCAAAGCGGGCTTTAGCGCTTGCTCGCCAAAGCATGAACCGATCCGGCTGTAACGTCAACTACAGCAGTGGAGGCACGGTAAGCCAATTCTCCCGACATTAGGTCAAGATACGAAACTTCAAAGACTTGGTTCTGGTTTTATACCCTCTGACCTTCTTCGGAATTTAGCTCTGACTTTCCTTGCCCGAATGCTTCAGTGTAATTAATTGTCACACTCTCTCTAGACCCAACCACGACCCCCGGACCAAAAGACGTAAAGAACGCGAAGCGTGAAGTGCAATTAGATCTATTTTGAGGACGAGTTTCAGGCAGAATGGAGGGTTCGGTTCCTGCCCGGTTGTGGTCCGACATGTTGATGAGCCTGAAGCAACAGGCCCCATACGCGAGTATGTGAAGGCCTTCTTTCGTGGTTCTCGCTGGACATTTATGACGGAAGAGGACCGGCTCTTCGATTTCATGAAGGGGCTCCAACCTACGCCAAAATGTCCAAGACTTAGGGGCGGAATAGGCAGCTAGCCTGCTAGATTGAAAGTACTTAGCCAGGGGGGGGGGGGTCGAGACCAAGCCAAGGGCAGGGGCCTAAAGTATCGAAAAGGCAAGGACTCCAAGAAGAAGCCAAGCCTGAGGCCAAGAAAAGCGAGTTCAAGATCAGGAGCCAAAGCGGACCGAGAAGAAAGAAGGAAGGCTTCATCTGCTCCAAGCCCCTAAAGAAGTTAAGGTTATGGTAATACCTAAAAAAATGGAAAGAGTTCGTTTCTTCCTCAAATTGGATTAATGTAATGGATCGTCCAACTGGAAATGATAACAGAATGCATAGGTCATTAGAAGGAGTTCCAATAAGCGGATAAATATATTATACCACCTTACTTATTTCCTCTATGGGGGAGAAAGCAAATTGAAGAACCCGCGGATATGGGAAAAACTAAAATTCATTGTTAGCCAAGGAAAATGACTCGTGGTAAAGACAAGATAGACTTTGATCATACGTGCTCGGAATCTTTTTATTTTTTTTTCGATCCGGGGGCTCTTTCACCTCGTAAACTCGGTACGCTTAAAAGCTCCTCGCTTTTGTTCAATTATAAATAAATAACCGCTTTGATGGAGATTTGTAGCATCATTCAAGTAAATACAGATTGAGATCGTAGAAACATGAGCTTGTGATATAGCTACACCTAATTCCGGACCGGTTAATGCAAGAACTATAAATAAAGGACCAGGATCTCCTATAAAAAATAAAAGATCATTCATACATAGCATAGTCCAAGCGAACCCACTTAAAATCTTTACTGAACTATGACCGGCCATCATATTAGCAAATAAACGTATTCCTGAGCTTAATGCGCGAAAACAATGAGGAATTAGCTCAAGGAGTACTAAAAAAGGTGCTAACGGCAGTGGGACTCCTGCGGGTAATGAGATGCTTAAAAAATGAAGCCCATTTCTTTGAAATCCCACTATAGTAATGCCAATAAAAATAGAAAATGAGAGACCCAAAGTAATGAGAAAATGACTTGTAACTGTGAAGCTATAAGGTATCATACCCTGGGGATTACGAAATAACGAAAAAGTAAAAGTGACCGAGATGCGAGGGAAAAACTTTTGTTTAACATTTCCGGAAAGACCGCCTATTTGTTCGTTTACCAGGTTCGGTACGAAATCATAAATAAGCTCTACCGAGGATTGCCAAGCATTTGGTACTGAGTTTCCTCCTCCGTTTTTAGTAACAAAATGAACCAGAAGTAGGACCAAACTGAGAGTTAGCAGCATAAACAAAGAAGGATTTGTGAATGAGAAATACAAGTTTCCTATATTCATAGGAATCAATGGGAGAATGGCAAATTGCTCAAGTGGGCTGTTGGGCGTAATCGAAAGTATCATGACTTATTAAGATTCACTTGTAGTTCCGCTTCTTGCTCTAACAGAAAGACTCAGAGGAAATCCGGTTGGTCCAACCAAGAAAGGCATGGGAGTCTTTGGGCGTATTTCATACGCAATTTCTTTTTTCTTTTTCTATTTGAATAGAAATCTCCCTTCCTAATATCTAATATAAAGTGGTTGCATTTTATCGGTCTATATATAGATGTAGCTAATGAACCAATACCCAATGCTGCGCTAATTGGATGCCCAACATGAGCAGTTCCACCTGAAGCACCGGCTAAGTGAATGGAAAAAAGATAACCAGTTGACGAGGCACAAGGGCGGGTGTAGCTGATTGTACTTCCTCTCTGCCAGACCCAACCCTAAAACTAATAAAAAGAAAAGAAAGGGGAATCAGAATACATTTCCTCGAGCAAGCAAATCAAGAAAAGACTCACCCTTGCCATGGGCGATAGCGGCTATGTCTAAGCAGCTGCTTTCCCATTCATTCCATAGGTAAGTCTTATTTTTTGCTGTAAACGAAGAAGGAATGATTCAATATCATATCATAAAAGACCTAGATGCTCTAGCTCCAAGAAAAGACTAAGAAAACTCCTTAAAAAGAGAAGAGTCAATCCTCAGCGTCGGATTCTTCTTATGCTGATTGACCTAGCCGTGCGTTTCCAACTGTTATGACTGGGAGCTAGGCGCTATTTAGCCCTCCATTTCTAAAGCAAGCAGGGGAGCTAGACTCGCTCGACTGAAAGGAACGAAGTAGCTTGATTGATGAAAGGAACGAAGTAGCTTGATTGATGAAAGGAACGAAGTAGCTTGACCGCGGGCGCAGGGAAAGGAGAGGGAGTCACCGAAGAGAAAAAATAAAGGTTCAAGACAATGAAAAATATAAACGCAGGAAGGAACAAAAGTCAAGTATGTAATCTAGCAGTCATGAGAGCAGGTTAGAGGCAAGCCGACCTAACCAACCTACGATATATAGTAACCGACCTACGAATATAACTTTGGGTTAGGTTGAAAAGTCTAGTTGGAAAAACAGATCAATCGCATCCCAAAGGGTCAAGGGCTGAGTTGCACATTCTATTTTGGCCTCTTTTCTTAAGTAGAATGAAATGTTCGGCCTAATCTATGATATTGTGATTATGTTACTGTTATTTGGTCTTTTTCAAGCTTCCCAGAGTTGTCCTTCAGCAAGCAATTATAGGGGTTGAAGGGGTACCCTTCTAGGTCGTCGCTTTAGTGGTCTAATTTCGGTCTTTTTACGTTATGGAGTTTACTCACTTCTTTTTTATATTATTAGAGTTGAGTCTGGTATCGATAGATTGGCAACCTCTAGGGTACAAGCCCCTCCAGGTACACATATATGGGCTCTAATCCCAGGTTAAACTATCCAGTCGAACTACGTAATCAAATAATCCATGGAAGACAGGGGTTGATCGAGTTTATTACCCTTTCTCGTTTTTGGGTATAGGCTGATAGTTAGGCGGTGACTCACGTATCCCTGCATCACAAGCACCAAGGCGAGAGCTAGGATCAATTAAAGAAAGATTAAAATCTTCCCGTTAGCACCTCACATATGTTAGAAAACGTTGGTTGCCTTAGTGCCATGTTGTAGAAATTCAAATTAATGCATTCATCTATTATGGTGGTCGTAGGTCACAACCCCTTCCCACCATTGAAGTGGAAATCCTGTCTTTTTACTTTATATCCGGGCAGCTGCGGCAGCTGACTAATTAATCTATAATGGATTCGGGGTAGGACTTTCCTACTTAATCTCCTTTAATGATTTGCAAGCTCATCTCCTTTTTTTATGGCATTCGTTTGTGGAAAATAGACTTTAGGGTTTGCTCTTATGATCGTGCCACGGCCGAAGTAATTCCAGCTTTCGCGTTAACCAATCGATTTCGGATGAATCCTCGTATCGAAGGTCGGAATGGAAGAAACAAGCTATTCATCTCGCCAGAAGCAAGCTGATGGGACACAACATAGCGACCAATTACCGTTGATGCAGATCCTGCTGTTTCTTTTTTGTTTAGTAAGGTTTAGTAAGGCAATATAGAATAGAGTACTTAACCACGCGGTTACGCATGAGCGAAGCGAGGGCTGCTCCCAACTCCTACGGTCTTTTGTTCATGTTCCCGTATCCTCGGGCGAAAGTCCCCTAGTGGGTAGAAATTCTCGGGATCTTTCTTCTCCTGACTGGGAGTTTATGGTAGGCGCGAATTCCTTCTTTCAATGGACCTTCTCCCGGTTTTTGTTTACGAGAATAAAGATAAGTGTGTACGATACCGCTTTCAAGCTCAAGCTTCTCGGGCGGCAGAGTTCTTCCGCAAATCTATATATCTTCCTTAGCACAAGCGCTAAGCGATAATAATTCCTTTTAAAAGTGAGCTGCAGATTAGAACCAATGTAACCAAGGGTCAGCACCTATAGGTATGATGCGGCTGCTGTTCGCGAGAATGTATTTGTCTCATTATGCAGCTGCTCATCCAAATTCCCACCTCTCTCAAGGTCCGTAGCCCTATTCTGCCTTCCATTTAGCTCAACCGGATGATTTCAAAAACAGATTAAAAGCGACTCGACTAATTGATAAACAGGACTTGCATTGCGAAAAGTAACTTCCTGGATAAGAAAGCTTCACTTCCTGCTAACCGAACACGAGAATCTTCACCTTGGAAATGCAATGGAAACTGTAGAATACCTGCACTTATCTCATCAAGCAATTTCTTTACGCGGAACTGAAGAAGAGCTTCTTGGCGTAAAAGACTTGTTTGTTGGCAGATGCCGTTGACTAAGATCTTGATGACGAGGCCTTGCTGCTTCTGCCTCTCCCAACGGTTGAGCTAGGCTCACTAACTTCGGAAAGGGCAACTATACAAGGGAAACTAAACTGCCTAGGCCTATATATAGTTTACCATTCGGAATACTCCCGCATGCAACTATTACCTAAGAGATTCTGGCATGCTTTTCTCGCGAATAAAGAGAAAGTCTTACGTACAAGGTAGCGAGAGTTCCTACCCTTACAGGAGCATATATATTATTTAGTAGACGACGAAATGGGCGGTGCAAAAGGAGAAGAGGAGAAGTCTTTCCGACGAACAGCTGCGTTCGCTCCTTGCTTAAAATCATATGTAATGTATCTCACTCAAACCTGTGAATAACCCTGTAACTAAAACTCATCTTGACGCTCCGACCTAAATGGGAAGAGAGGTTGCTTCTCAACTACTAAAAAAGACTCCCTCCGGGGAAGGGGCCAAGCCAACAGAACAGGTTACTATCCAAGAAATCGCCTTTCTGAAGATCGTATGATACCTCGACATGTTGAAACGAATGTTTTTCGGTAATGAAGCCGTTTTCCCCTCCTAGAGGTGCCTTAAATATATACCTTTCTGGATCAACTCAACTTACAAGGGCTAGAAATGGAGAGGATGAAGCAAAGCCAAGAGGAAGCCTAAGCAAGTGAAACTCTCGCGAATAGGAGAAGAAGTCTATCAGCTCAAACTGAGAAAGAGGGGTGCAAACGGGGAACCACTTACACCGCCCTTTACTCTCTAACTAAGAAACGCGAGGAGTCTTCGGCAAAGCAACTCAAGACGGAGGTACACAGCTCGGAGCGGATGGTTGGTGTATCCCTTTTTTTCTTTTTTAGCAATTTCACTTTCAGAGGACTAAACGACAAAGCCTGGTCCCTCAAAAATCTCTCTTTTAAGGTTTATAGCATTCTATCTAATATCGACCGGATGCTTTTGATCACCCATTAATGGAAAACCTTTTTGGGGGGCTTCCACCTTACACACGGAAGATTGGATTGCCTGAATCACGAGTAAAGAAAAGGTGCTAAGACACTTATAATTTATTCTATTTTTAGGTCGATTTGAAGAAGAAATTAATAGTAATATATATATAGATATATATATATATAATACTTTTTTTATGCACATAAGGAGGGAACCATATGAGAGGAAAATCACTGTTGAGGATCTACCAAAGAAGCGGTCTATGGACCTTCGTCTTCTCCATGGCGTTGCTTACGGACACTCTTGGTTTGGTAGATGGGGGTACAGGTTCTGCCAAGGAAGCTTCGGCGTCACAGAACACAATTATGAAAGAGCACTGGAGATTCTTAGCTCATTACAACAACCAGAGCAGCCCTCCAGATCAAGCACCCGATGAAGGAAAAGTCTTTGAGTTATAGGAAGTTCACTACTGTTATTACTCACATGGATAGCAGATGGCCTAAAAGAAGACTAGAGTTTGCAGCGGAAGTGATTGTGAACGCATTGCAAGAAAAGAAAGAGATAGTTCTTCAGTCCCTTTCATCAGCAGCTCTAGTTCCTGGAGTTGATGTTAGCAATGATGTGCTTTATCTGTATGAGCATGTGCTGCTAGGATACCCAGAATCAGAGTTGGTGGAGTTGGCTACTTAAGCAATATTGGACACCAAGCACTTCGTGAAGGAATTTCCAATTAGGGATGAGGAAGAGGAAAGTAGCTCGACCAAAGGGAGAGGAAGAGCAGTGGTTGACAATCATTTGCCGACTCTTGCCCAGTTCAACTGATAAGGAAATTGAAGTCAAGAGGGGCTTGCCACCTGGTGAGATAGTAGTAGTGCCTATGCATGCAACTATTGGAGACCTAAAGAAAGCAGCTGAAAGTGCACTGAGGGATACTTCTTTTATCACAGAATGGTTTGTGGTTATCGGAATCGAAGGCTTGGATGAAATGGAGGATATGGAAGTACTTTTTGGAGTAGTTGAATCGGGAGCAGGAGTTGGTGTGAGTGGAAGTGGGATAGATTTAGACACGCCTTTGAGGTACGAAGGTGGATCTGATACTTGGATGGTGAGATGTGAGTGTGGTGCTAGAGATGACGATGGGGAGTTAAAGAGGTTAGCTCAAGACTTTTCCAGGAAAACCGAGACCAAGTTTGATTTCCATAAAGAAAACGTTTAAAATTCACCAAATGAAAAAGTCTCTTGTTCTTTACTATAAACTCAAAGCATTAAAATAATTGATCTTGTTTGGAAGTTTTTACTTTAAAAAGCAATGATAAGACCCTAATTTGCAAAACTTGCTTTAAGATAACTAGAAAGCTAGACCTACAGGTGCTCTGAATTCCCACAAAATTTGCTGTACATCTGCCAAATCACATCTCGGTCTCTCCTCTTTCTTGTTAGTCCTTGGCTCGGGCTGGCCCTTTCGGATTGGCTTGTCTTCCTAGCTGCCTTTCTTTCCCCTGCCTTATGACTCTCGTACATAGAAGAATGATTGGCAAAGCACTCGACCAAAACCCTTAGCTTCTAACTTCATTCATTCGATCATAGCTGGAATTGTGGAGCAAATCCTGAAGAAGGCGAGAGCTAGCTTAGGGGCCCGCCCCCTCCTAAAGCCATGAGAGTTGGTCAGAAAAACGTTCTCATAGACTATATTGAGGAGTAAGGAAAGGGCTTCCATGACAATGAGGTCCTTCTTGCATGGGCTTGGGCTTGCTTTGATGATGGGTAGGCTTGTTGTGTTTTGGCCCTTCTGTGGGCTTCCATCGAGGAAAGCAGGCTTGACAGGCCCAAGTCTTTATTTGTAGGACTTTCTTTGATGGTTCATGTAAGCTTGGGTCTTTCATTCGGGCCCTCTTGGGACACCCTGTGGGCCAATGCGTATAAGCTTGGGCTTTCTTAACGTGGCTCATTTGACGACTCAGTACATGGATGTCACGAGTCTATTGGCATGGAATCTTTTCTACGTAAGCTGGTTGTGCAAAGTTTGTTTGTTCATACAGGCAGTGTGATTTGGGGAGATTTTGTTTGCTCCGCAAGGTAGCCAGAGCCAGCCAGTTTTTCATTAAAAAGGCATGAGAGTCTTCAACTGCAGAAAAGTAGTGCGGAGAACTAGTAAGAATTGTGCCTGCCATCTAATTCGTGACGCATGGCGAGATTCCTCTACCACTCTATAAATAGAGGCTCGATAAGTGTCTTCATCAAATTCAAATCAAAGAAATTGAGTAATAGCACGTATGGCTATGGCTGTTACAAACAGGCTTTCCGCAATTGCTGCCGAAATGGGGCAACTGAAAAATGAAATTGAAGAGCGTCGTAGAGCGCTAAACCTCTTTTTAAGAAATGTTAGAGCAAGAGATCCTGCAGAGGCAGAAGAGCGCATTGGCGCTGCCAGAGAGGGTATAAGGGAAAGGCAGAGGAGGCTGCAAGTGCTGCAGGAGGAGCAGCAAGCACTCATTGTGCGGGCTGTCACCCTCGGTGACCGGGAAAACCACTAGAAGAAATTAAAAAAAGTCGTGACTTTATCTTCTGTCTACTTGTTAAGGCCTATCCTTTGACTTCTTTATGTTTTTTAAATAATTAATGTAGTTAGCATAATGCTTTTAAAGCTCTATTAAAGGCATATGTGGTTGTTTATGTAATGTAGTGCTTTATGTAGTAGTAATGAAAAAATCTTTTTGATAAATTTTTTTTTGCATTTAGCAACCAAACGGCTTGAATTGATTTAAGCGCTTAACTCTTAGCTCTAAGACTGAATAAGGCATCTACGGGTAGCTTTCTTAGTAAAGTACTAGTAGTCCTTCTATCTATCACCTTTTAGAAAGAAAGAGAAGAACAGTTATAAGGCCGCTATTCCTCTTTTTGGACCATTACTGATCTTACTGCTTCCTGACCTAACAAAGAAAGTTTATCTATTCTATTTTTTCTTGCATGTGTTAAGCATATAGCCAATAGCTTCTTAGAAGGTAAACTGATTTGATCACCTTTCACGACCGCAGCAGAGGATTTCATTCCTTTCGCTGCGGAGCTTACCTGCCGGGGTAAATGAGGACTTTTCGGGGTATTTTACATAACTAATAATTCTCTATTAGAAAAGTAAAAAAATTTCACACAATTTTGATCGGTATTCAACTAGGGCCCCCGTTAAGTAAGATGGGAGCCAATACAAAGCTAACACAGCTTTCTTAAACGGGAACCCTGATCTAGACACAGTAGGATCAATTGAGTTAGCAAATCTAATGTGCGTACAAGCATCTTTTTACTTTTTTATTTAAAATTGCAATGCAGTTGTCAACTAAGAACCACCGGAAGTCCATGCAAGCCGGGCTGACATTAACCAATCAGATACCTCCCTCGAAAGGGCCTGAAATCAAACACCCAGTCAGGGATAGAGTCGAGAATGACATTAAAATTGTGTTAACAGCTGTGGGGGAGTACTACTTCGTTTTATGAGGGTATAGTTTATTTAATTGAGTGAAATTCCGCCAGTAGTCGTGATAGTTGAGAACTGTGATTATTCGCTCGATCAACTCTTTGCCATCACGCTCTTTTTCTTTAGCATCTGCCGAGCACATCTAAGCGCAAAATAGAAAAAAGAACCCGGATTTAAATTGGATATCCTTATTCCCTGTTCCGGGTACAAGTCAAGTTGAATTTTCAAATTAGAATTCAGTGTTATAATTATTCAAATCCATAAATTCACTACGAAACAAGGCCAGAACCAAGCCCTAAATTTGAGACTTTGAAAAACTGCAAGTAAACTTAAACTATTAATCATATTAATATTACACCCATCTCTACATAGAAGTGTTGGAAAAGAAAGCTATCTGAGAGGCAGAGGTTGACTATAAACTTCATCTCTCTCTGGACCACAGGGAGTTTTTCCAGAGCAGAATCACGTGTGTACTTTGTGTATAACCTCAGCAGTATCTTCCATCAGAACCCCAAATCGGCAACGAATACGTCCTTTAGACTTTGCTTCAAATGGCCGAAACTCACAAATAGGTGGAAACCCAGCTTAAGCAAGCTGGTTGTACTTGTCAGTTCGTTCAATTCACACAGGCAGGGTAATTGAGGTGCGTGCTTCGCAAGTTTTTTAGTTTCTTTCACAGAACAAAGGCATGATAGTACTCAACTGCTCGTGCCGTATGGCGAGATTCTTCTATATTCTATATTTATAATATGTTCATTCATACCAATATACCTGCTAAAACTAATCAACAAATTATTAACCCTTTTCCGGTCATCAATCCTGCAACACCAAATTCCTCTCTGTCTTGTACTTAACCTATGACCTCTATTTCACCCAGGCTTTTTAGTAGATTAGATCGTGTAACTTATCTTTAAATTAAATAAAATAGGAATACCTTTGTCCCACCGGAATTAAAAATATAGAAAACGTCAACAGGCTCGTAACATTCGCTTTCTCTGTACCTCGTTCACTTAGTTGATATAATAGATCACGCCTCTAACTCGAAATATCATAATATAAGAGAGAAAGTAGCCGTAGAAAGCACTACTTCCCACTTTTTTGATGTAGTTGCTCCGCTCTTTCTTTCTCGATATTCCGTTAGTGCTCAATCTACTGATCATTGGTAGAAGAAAGAAAAAGTTAGCGGGGTGCTTTCTCTCCTCCCTCCCGGTATCCCCATTAGTTGATATAAGGAATTGGAAATGAATTCCAGATCATTCAGATTGAAGGCGGGATATGGATGGAATTGAGAGGGAAGAAAAAGTTGAAACCAACTGGGATCGGATCTCTCACAGAAATGGCGAGTCCGTGAATTTTTCATTTGAATTTCTCCTAAGATGTTTTACCAATACTGAACCCGTGGCCTTACTTTGTTTTAAAACAAAAGGCCTGTTTCCCGGCCGAAAGCAGATAAGAGAAACGAATGGTATAAGACCCATTCAAACTGTAGTAAGCCGGAATGCTAGTGATATGTACGGGGGGCTAAAAAAAGAGCTCGAACCTCTGTACGTAAATTTCTTTTTATCCGATTACTTAATGCGGAACAAAGGCGCTGAGCGCAGCGAAGTGGAAGACCTTTGTTCCCGAGTGAGGACTTCTTTTACGTGTATAGCCATTGTCGTAACGAAGGCAAATTCGGAATCAGGGGGTTTTCATTATGGGATTGGGCTACATACTTTTAGTGCATCAAAGCACACTTATAAAAAGGACTTACAAAATAAATTAGTACACACCAGATTGGACTCAAAATAATAGATTTGAGACTTCGATCAGTTCCTTACCGGGACTTTAAAAAATACACAGCATATAATATAAAAACTTAATTAACCTCTTTTATATCTTTTATTTTTAGGCCTTCCTCCCTATCCATAAAATTTAACCCATATCGATGCATTGATGAATAAAACTCAAACTTATGGTATGTTGCCCCGGCAGTTTAAATCCTAAAGGCAAAACTTTTTAGTAGAAAAGGTACCAATCTTCAATATAGTGATTAAAGTGATCTTTTTCATATATTTAGGAGCCCTTCCAATGGATCCCGAAAGTCTTATCTACTATAACATAAATGTGCGGGAGGGGGAGTGACAATATTAACTTGCCCCTTTCTTTTTATTTCTATCTAAACTAAAGGAAAGATGAGAAGAGTCAAGTTAAAGCTTGAATGATTTAGTGATATAACTATACATCTATTTTTGATCGTGGAATCCATTCGCTAAAGTGAAGTGATAATATGTTTAGGTGGGGTCATAAAATGAACAAACAACTCAATATCTTATTTTTTATTCATTTACATTTAGACACATAAAAACATAAAGACAAGCGGGCGTAACCCAACATATTAATAAGCAGGCTATGGGACAAGTTTGTTTTATAAAGCAATCCATCTGGCAAGGTCAATCTAGTAGAAGGGAGAGTTTACTTTTGGCCTGTTTAAATCCTAAGGCCTTCCAACTAGCGCTATCTTTGTATGTAGTTCCCTGTCATCGAGAATTCTGTTACAGCCATTGCGATTGCGGGTTATCTTCCATCCATTCCTTCTGCCAGAGAGCGAGTTAGCATGCTAAGCTAATCCTCTGCATTTCTAGTCCCAAGCCCATGATTTCGAGGACTCAGGTAAACCCATCAAGTTATTGTGGGAATTCCCTTATATCCTTAAGGAGTAGTTGATAGCCTCCTTAGAAGTTTATGTATCCTTCCTACTAGTAGCAGTACCTTTTTATAGCCCATCCAGTTGTAATAGATAGCCCCAGTATACGTAGAAGTGTAAGTTAAAGTCCTCCTAGTTAGATTTATCCGTCCGCTAAGTTCCTTTAGTTCCAGCAGTCCTAATAGACTTCTTTTTCCCCGCCAGCCGTAATGTCTTCCTAATCCATAGCGATCTAGCCGAGTGAGGTAAGGAGGTTTGAGTTTGCTATTAAGTAATATCAAGTCTTTCTTAGTCTAAAGAGCCAGCTTAGAGCTTAGATAATCTCCCTAAGTAAAGAAAAGAGGCAGCCCCACAATAGCAGACTAAGCCTATACAGTAGTTGGAGTTCTTATTCCTTTTAGCCATTTAATAAGAATAAGAAAATGACTAAGTTCCTGTGAACTGAACTAAGTTCCTATCCTGAACTAATTTAATCCCCTTGAAAGTCTTTAAAGCCCTTTTTTATTTTTGTATGCAAAAAGGTAAGCAGGGCAGCGAGTGAAAGATTTTCATATGATGAGAAAGCCAGTCTCTTTCTATCCGTCCCAATTCTTTACCGCTGTCCGGATCAAGGGTACGGTCGAGTTCCTTCGTCCCTTGAATATCATACCTAGAAAGAGTAAAAAAAAGTAAAGCCAGAGCTAGTATAAGAAAAAACCTCCCGTCCCGAAGCCATGGTAGGCTTACCTTTACTAAACTAAACAATTCTCGCCGTCTCAGAGCAGAGGGCAAGTCTCACCCCACGGGCACAGCTTTACTACTTCCAATCTCCTAACTAAGGGCCTTACCACCAACATCGCTTCTTCCTTCAACGCAACGGCTAATTCAATACCAGCTTCACCACGCCCTTAAAGCGCTTAATCTAGTTATATTACTAGTTAAGTTAAAGGCTAGGAAAAGAGAATCTCTTGTAGCTAGTCTTTTTAATTAGCTTTCCGCTATCTTTCAAATTGAAGTTGAAGTCTGAGTTGCAGCACTAGTTCCAGCGAGTGGGAGAACCTAGGGAGCTACCCGGGATTAACCAAGAGGATACTAATATAACTCTCAATTTCCTATGGATACTAAGTCTTTGCCAAATCATGACGAGTAGGTAGTTTTCTTCTATGCGGTTGCCTTTGTTTTATCTTCACCAAGCGAGTTGAATAAAAAAGCGAAGGGGCGTAGCGGGCAATCGGCCGAATGATTGATAGAATATATAACTATATTCCACTGCAAGTCCTCTATTGAAAGAGAACAAGTTTCATACTCCAGCCCCTTTGCCTGAAGAAAAAATGGCTGGTGAGTCTGCTGGGCCAGCATCTGGTAGTCCGTCTGACTCCCCTCCGTTGAGAGAACAATTGGCTGAACTGCTCCGCCTGGATATGGATCAACTCCTTTCGCCTTACAATACCAGGAAGATCCAAACCATAGCTGCCATTTTGCTTTCGGACTCTTCCTTGCCTGCGTTTGAGAGGTCTGTACTTGAATGCATCAAGAAGCTCCCTGCTGAGGTGTTGTACTACCGCCAGCTTTTGAGGGACAAAGAAGCTTTAATGGAGACCCTTAAGAGGCGAGAGAGGCTGAAGACTCTTACTGCCAATGCTCTGAAAACGTCTGCTGTGGTGAGTGGCTTTTCCAGGGATATAGAGGAGCAAAGAAAAGAGATTGCTGACAAGGAAGCCCAGATTGCTCGCTTGAGAGAAGAAATAGCCATGGCGCAGTTGTCCATAGAGCATATGGAGAGAGAACGTGCTCAGGCGGATGAAGCTCTGGACAAGACCGTGGCTGAGGCTGGTCGTAGATCAGGGAAAGATTGGTCAATTTACCAGACAATGAAGGAGAAGAATTGAGAAGGATTGAGAGGTGGCTTGCTACTGTGTTGGAGAGGATTGAGAGTGTGAAGAAAGATTTTCTTGGTGACTGAAGGGTGATCGTAGATCAGAGGCCACTGTTTGGCCATTTTTTTTTGAAAGACTCTGTATTTTCCTTTTTCCACAGCACATGTAATGGCCTTACAGGCCACACTTTTTTGAATAAAATAAGTAGCCCTTTTGTTAAAATTCCTTTTGTGCCTTGTCTTTTCTAGAATTTCTGCCAAAAGATCTTTACTGTATATCCAATCTTGGACTGGCCGCATTCCCAAGAATGTATCAAATATAGGTAAGGCCAACCTGCCCCTTCATCATTTCAACAGGAAAGGTAATAATCACCTTTTCTATGCAAACGTAGATCACTGCCACCTGGCCATATTTTGGCCATGAACCGCTTTTAGTTAAACGATCCCGTTTTGACGTAACGGTTAAGTGATCAAATGAAAAATGAAAACCAAGGCGACGTTTGGACTTAGGCCTTTTGGAAAACAGCCTGTTCACACGTGCGGGGCTAATCATGACTACGGCTTTTTGAGACGCAGCGGATCAATGATAGCCGTAGTTTTGTCTTGATCGAGGCACCTTTCCTTTTCCTTATAAAAGTTGCTTTTCGAAACGAACCCAACACTTTCTTCTTTCTGCAACCTTTCTTCTCTGTAACTCTCAAAACCCTAACTGTCACCGTCATGTTCTTAAAATCTGCTCTGATGGCTTCTCCATGCCCTTCAACCTTAGCCAAGGAAATTTTGGCGAACAACCCTGACCTCATCATTCGAGAAACCTTATATTCTGCAGACCAAGAGAGAAGCAATTGCCGTACCTTGGGGCCTTGCTTCAGGGGTGTAGCCTCTGGGGTTTTGGAGGTTTTTATTACTCTGCGCCAAGGTCAAGAATTTTTTCTTCTTGACGAACCAAGGATTCATTGGGCTGACTGGAGTGGCCAAAAGAAGCCCTTGAAGAATTGGCCTGATGGTTGGACTTCATGGCTGAATCGTGTAGAGAGAGCAAAGGCTGATCACTGGAAGAGGGTAGGTATCTTCGAAGCTCTGCAACTGTCTCGTTATGACATTCACTGCGATAAATCCCTTCTCTCCGCCGCACTCTTTTTCTGGTCCATCTCTACCAACTCTTTTCATTTCAAGTGTGGAATGATGGGTCCAACCATTCTTGATGTAGCAGCCCTTACCGGGTTCAGACCATACGGAGAGGTAGTGAGCGCTGTCACTATGGGGCCTGCTAAGACTGAGGACGGCCAGACTCTTGATTGCAGTTTCAAAGGTTGGGCCAAATTCATGTCTCACTACCATAAGAAGAAAGGTCCAGTGACGGACAAGGAGCATTTAGCCTTTCTTTTGGTTGAGTAGAAAGATCTTCTGTACTCCTTCTAAGGCTCCAGTAAGAGAGTACATTAGTATTGCTGAAGCACTTGTAGCTGGACGCCAACCCTATATAGGACCTTTCGTCTTGGCTTACATATACAGAGGTTGCTGCCAAATGGTGCAGAATCGCTTAAATACAATGGTCGTTGGGCCACTCTGGGTTGTGCAATTATGGCTTTACGCCTATTTTCCGGAATTAGCACCAAGTTTTTCAGACACATATGAAATTGCGTTAAAATCACCCGCAACCATCCATGGACCTTGTATGTCTTAGGACAGTAATTTCCGTTTTTCCCAAAGAAGCCGTCTCTCCTGAATGGAGCACTTTGCATAAACAATGGTAAGCCTTACCAGATCAGAATTAAGGTCGACTGTGATACACTGTTCAAACGCGTCGACAAGCACTACATTCACTTCATGATTCCAACAGAGCCATATTTTATCATCTGCCTCTTGATTTGCCAATGAAAAGTGGAAACCCATTCTGTTGGAGAATTCCTGAATCTTATTAGCATGGTGAAGAGGTTCAAGAATAGCAATCAACGATTTATTATACGTCTTTTTTTATACAAGCTTGACAACCCTCCTCGCAACAATGAATCAGTTGGTCAAGAAAAGAGTAAAAGAGGCCAAGGAAAAGGAGGAGGATAACCACATGATCACCAAACCTTATCCGGCTTGGATAGATTCCGTGCCGTATACGCCAGGGTTCTCTCAGCCAGACTAAAGTTCGACGGAACGGGGAGACCCGCACCAGCATCTAGCGCATTTCCTGGTAAGATGTGGGCCGGTAGCGCAGAATGGGGCACTGTGCCTTAGGCTTTTCGTACAATCATTGGAGGGGCCCGCCTTTACACGGTACGCCCACCTCTCTGAAGAGTCGATCCCGACTTGGGAAGCAAGGGTCTCGGAGTTCAGGAAGCAGTTCAGCAACACACAAAGAAGGGTTGGAGTGCCCGAACAACTCAAGACCAAGCATGAACCTGTCACGGAGTTCATTGCAAGGTGGCGAGCCCCTACTTTTGCCTGTCCCCAGAAGTTTACTCCGCAAGAGCTCCTCAAGATGTGCATGAACAACTTCAGGCACGACTTGTCGTCCCCTGCCCCAAACCTTTAAGGGATTCGACGACTTGTGCACTAAAGCTCACGATGTGGAAGCACATCTTAGCAAACGGCGGCGTCCTACGAAGTACTTGAAGTTCGTTCCGTTACCTTATTAACAAAGTAGACGAATCACTCTCTTTCTCTATTGGAAAAGTGGACTTCTTTTTCACAGCCTATATGCGTATGCGGAAAACGAGAGTCCTTACTTTTCTTTTCTTTCTCTTGCCCTGACATAATTCGGGGCTATCGGTTCCGTTCTGTTCTCTCTCTCTACCTCTTCTTTTTGACCTAACTTCAAAATCTTTTATGCCCGGCCATACCAACATGGGAAACCTAGCTTCCCTCCCTTTGAAGTGCATTTATCAGATCAGCTCCCCGAGTCACTAGAAAGAGGGTGAAAGGCCCACTACTTCTTCATTCATGGCCTATTTTTTGATTGATCTCCCTTTCGTATTCATTCGACCTGAGGCAAAAGAGAAGTCATACAAAGAAGGGTTATTTCATGGAATGCATAACGGGCGGGCCCCTATGGATTCCTCCAACTCAATGAATGAAGGGAGGAGTATGAGGAAGGCCGGCTTTCTATATGAAGATTCAAACAAAAAGAAAAAGGGTCAAACCATATCTTACTGAATAATCAGACTGAATGAGGAAGAGCTCTTTATGTGGTCTCACTTTACCACCATCTGAAATGCGCGAAACTTCGATTGGTGGAAGCCAGTCTATGAAGATTCTCTCTTTTCTTACGTGCAATTCCCCTCTTTCGGTAAGCATCCAGTATCTCAGCAAATGAACATTTCTCTAAGCTTATCCTGTAGCTTATACGTCGTTTGAAAGCTGCTTCAAGGATCCAACGAATAGCTAAGGTTTGTTGACGATCCCTGGCTACAATCCCAGGGACATCATAAATAGTACCTGCTACTCCTACCTTTTCCACTTCGCATATGGGCTTTATATTCTCTACGGCGTCAACCATAAGTTTGATTACATCGCGTTCGGTTTGAGCTAGGCGATGAAAAGTTTGATAAACAATAGCACGAACTCTCGTTCTTTTACCTTCTTTCATGCGAAAGTTGACCAACTTCTTGATCAATTGTTTTTGCTCACCATCCAAGCCCCCCATATAGCTTAGAATTTCCGAGCAATTGGAAGCCGCTTTCAATGACGAGGCCGATAAATTGATATTACGCGATCGTTACTGTCCATCTTTATCAGCCAACTCCCCTGTTTCCATCTTTCCTTTGACCAACGAGTCCTCGAACCAACCTGTCCCCCCCCTTTCTATTCCTCGCGAGCATATTCCCACATAAGGGAGTACAATCGATTTTTCTCCCTGGAACTTGTGAATGAAAAGGGAATATGCTCGCCATTATTGTAGTGCTCCCGCTGAAGCGACTCCACTCTCCCTAGCAGAGCTTTACAAAATCCAACCTCAGCCTTATCCAGCGCTAACGATTCGATGTACTTGTAAAAGGTGCTGTCGGGAAGGGTGCGCTTCCTTCCAGAAAAAAAGTGGTTCTTACCTTCCTGTACGAGTAGTGAAGAACTATAGAGAGCTGTGGTTGGTTGTTGACCAACGGAAAGCATGGAAAAAAAGAAAAAGGAATCATGAAACGCCACTGCTCCATGCAAGTAAGATTCTCACTCCCTCTAGGTAGATCTCACTTGATGGATTGTGTAATTCCAAAAGTAGTTGTTGAGCACCCATACCTGTGGGAGTCGCTCCAGCAAGGTTGTTCGCTAGTTCCAGCCAGGTGTGTGGCTCTGGAACAGAACTTTTATAAAAGGTATAATAGTGCTCAAGAATCGCCGAACACTTAGAGAGTCACTGTTGTGGCGAGTCGGTAGGATCCGGACCGGGCATTTGGAAGCCTACCTCCTCCCAATAAAGTTGAAGATTGGGTTCGAATTGCTCAACGCGGGTTGCCCCTCGCAAGCAACAGAACCATTTTTTAAAATGAAAAAAGGGCATGCGTTCTTTGATAAAAAAAAATTCCCTCCAGACAGAAAGAGAGTCCTTCCTGTAGGAGTAGTGAAGAACTATAGATAACTTTTGTTGGTTGTTGACCAACGGAAAGCATGGGAGTGGAGCTCGCCTTAGCGAGCGAAACACGCGACATAACATAAAGGAGAGTATGAAAGTGAAAGCGGAGATCCTGGATAGCTGCCCTGTTTATAAAGGATCTACAAGGAGAGATCTATATAGAATTAGGGTTCCACTTTCCCTATCTCGGAGCCAACCCTAGGGCTAGGGTGAGGCTGGGAGGTTTGCGAAACACTCCGCCGACACCGATGTCGCCAGCAAGCTTCATGCTCTCTCGATGATCGGGTTCTGCCCCCGAGATTGGATTGAAGCATGTTGGTGGTGAATGAGGACTTCGAACTCACTGTGTTAAGTATAGAATTTCGAGCCCTCAATCCGTTGGGCCCTTCGCGGCCCCGTTAGCTGGCTTGCCAATCAACTCACCCGCCTTCCAACTGTCAACAGGAACAGGAAAGGCCCGCGACGAATGACCCGTTCATCCTTTTCTAAAGTCGTTGTCTGATAAAGCGAGCTTCCGCATTTCAAAGGGGGGAAGGGCCTCTCTGTCATAGGCGGCCGGAGGTGTCGCCTGGGATGAAGCGCTACTTCACTTCACTTATGTTATTTGTTGAGGGACAACGGAAATGAAAAAGCGAGATAGGGGGTCTGGGGGAGGCCCCCATAATATGAGTACTCTTTCAGTCAAGTAATAGGCCTTAGAACCTTTAGGAATCCATGCCTTAAAAGGGCTCTTGCAGGCCTCTCTGTAGGCATTAAAAGAAGAGAAGGCCAGTCCTTGAGCCAGAGGTCATAGTGATCCTGTCCTTTCAATAGTTAAAGGCACACAAGAGAATCGCTTGGGAAAGAAGGGGCTTCTTGGATGCCCAGAGGGAGCTGCTAGAGAATCAGCCCTCACTCTCTTTCATTTCCTCCTTTTCTAGTTAGCGCGTAGTGGGAATAGCCCTTCATCGACACGGGAAGAGAGCTTCAAGCAACCGGATTCTCTTTCCTTAATGAAGGCAGTGAGCTCAGTTCAGGAACTTTTCTTCGACGCTGGGTAAGGCAAGGAACTTCTTGATCGGAGGCTATATTACGGGCCGATGGGACTTGCTGTCTTTCCTGCTTGACTTTGTCTAGTTGTTGACCATGTCGACGCCTTCTAGGTCAGATGTGGCATTTGATAACAGACGATTTGTTCACAGCAAGATGGCAAAGATAGGATTTTCTTATATCTTATATAGTAGAACAGCCGCTTTTTTAGACAGAGTGCTAGCATTCCATTCTCAGAGCAAGAGAACACTTTTCTCCCGCAAGGAACGGAACTGACATAGTTGATGCATCAAATGCCCTGTTAGTAGTAATCCTTTACCTCGACAAGGCAGGCTAAGCTAAGGATTCGGCAGGCGAGACAGATATTAAATTAGTAGAAAGAGCATTTATCTCATCCCAGTTAATCCAAGAGAGGGACAAAGAATGACCTCTTAGAAAGTGAATCCGAAGGGCCTAGAAAGGGCTTCTTTTCGACGTGAATCAGATATGGGATCCTAGGAAAGAAGACAAACAATTGACATACTTAAGATAGAAATCGGATTCATGGGTAGAAGGGAGCTGTTAGAGAATACAAGGAATCGAATGCGCGGTTACTGTTGGAGGAAATGGGCTTAGCCCGATTTAAGCCGACAAGTACATAACATAGGAGCAAGTTGGGCTGCGGGATAAACCCTGTTTGGAAGAATGCCCTCTGCAGATGAGGAATTGGACAAAAGTGTTAAACCACTCCGTTCGTGCCCTACGGTCTAATAGATGTCTAAAAAAGTGGGCTAAAAGAGCGGATCTTCCCCTAAGAGCGGAAATCCCGCATCCAAAAGACTAGCAGCGTATTCGTCGCAAACAGTATTTATTTGTCCAATTCTTCCATCAATCCCATTCCCCTAACAGCTCCTTCGATCAAAGAGCCAAACAGGGCATTCGATGCAGCGGATTTGATAGCACATTGTGCAATTCCTCCTTCAACCCTTCCACCAGGAGCGGATTAGGATGCAACTTCTCTTTTATATTCTTTGGCAGATTACTAGCTCCAGGAATGCTTGCTGTCAGCAGTTAAGGGACAAAGAAAGGGAAGGTGAGGAAGGTAATGCAGTCAAGCCGTCAAGCTGGCAATGAGAGGGTTCCAGATGAGAGATTCGCTTCATCGCAGCTTCTTCTATAAGAAGGCGTTCTTGCCAAGACCGGTTATACAGTACAGAAGGCATATTAAACGAAAGGTCTTGCAGAGTCTTGTCCTAAAGTCCCACACATGCCTGCTCTTCGTAGATAGAGAGAGGATTCTCGGCATCCTGCCTTTAAAGAGGCGATTCGATAGACGATCAGTTATCAGTCTAGTTCGACACCTTGTTCTCAACTGAACTAGTATACAGACGCTTCTGGGCATTTGTCAAAAGAGTTAGATCCGCCTAAGAAGGTGCTTATAGCGCCTGGTGTGTGGCAAGTCGCCTGATTCCGCTACTTCTTTCCGCTACGCCCCTTTCGAAGCAAAGGCCCCCGAAATCGCCCTGTGTGAACAAACAGGTGGCAGAGCTTCCGCATCCTCAATGCCACTTCAGCGACTGTGATGCCATATTTCACATATATCACATGCCACTATAGATTCCGGGTAGCCCCATAGAACACTAGTATACAAGTAGGCCACATCACTGTAAGCGGCAGCCCCAGGCAATCTTTCTGGTGTGGGTAGGAAACCATTTCAGGTTCCGCCTCATCAACCTGAACACCATTCCCAAGCTCCTTGATTGAGTATTCTAAAACACTAGTTAATGGGTTCACACCACGACGGACAATGTAACCTCCAACAATTACGTTGTTCATTGATTTCATAATCCAGCAAACACGTATCGCCAATGTGCAGGCGAGCTGCATCTCTAGCTTCCTGCCTAGTCATCCCACTGTGGCTAAACTTTTTTGTTTCTTTTTTTTTCTTTCAATACATTAAAATTTACATTTTCTGCATATTCCAGTCTTATCACAGCCCATCGGCTATCAAAATTTACGGCTACAGTAGCAAATGTTTTGAAAGCAAGATGCGAATCACATGTTTATCAAAAATGGAATCATTAGCCTATATAGAAATAGAAGATCGATTGAAGAGGCCTGATTCCAATAGAGAGGCAATTAACCGATACTGATTCCAGGCCTATCAGAGCTCCTTTTTAACTGGCCTGAAGCTTAAATGAAAGAAAAATATGACCATAGAGAGCGATGAACTCATCTGACAGCTGTCAGCTAGCCTTGCACTTCCTTATTCACTCTTGAACTACAGGAATGCTAGACTGAAGACCGTCATGCTTTGCTTGATCTACTGCGCCTACCAGGACGGATTTTATTTACACATACCGGATTACCCGGTACCGGAAACTGAAGCACCTATGCTTGCTGCCTTAACTCCACCTTCGGAAAGATCCTATTACACAAGTCTAGTGTTAAAGGAAAAGGTAATATAACTTTTTTCTGTCTATGATAGGTATGAATTAGCTACTCAATAAAGGAAAGTACATCATAAGTCCAATACGACAGGTTATTCCGTGATTAGACTAGCTTTTGAAGGGGGAAAGCCTTAAGGAAAAGAAAAGTATAGGGGCTTCATTTGTTCTCCCCCCTCAGCCCCTAAAGCGCTGGCTTCACTCCACTTGAAGAGAGTCTCTTAGTCACAGTGTATTAAAGTTAAGAGAGGGGGCGGGCATATCTTTCTAAATGCCGGGGATTCGTGTACTGATTTCTTGCCTTAGCTGCCTTTTAATGCTCGAACTACACTACACTATTCTAGCTTCTTGCTTCCTAGCATCAGGCCTATGGTCCATCCAAACAAAGGCAGGAGTTCCCAGAAGGAACCTTACTCACCTGTATAATAATAATAGTATTATATATAAAAGGCATATCTTGAAGACAGAAGTCGCTTAACTGCTTGCCTGATTGCGCCTATTACCTCTTTGCTTTCTTGCATCTCAAAAGTTATTCCAGGTATACTATCCCCTATTATCTTATATGAATGAGATAGCTTTCACAGGGCTTCTTGCTAAAGAAAAATGAACATAGAGAGCGACTAGAGTTCACGTCAGGAATAGAGGTTTTTGATGTAGTTGCTTGTACTTCTCTTTTTTCATACTTTAATCCCACTAGCTCAAGTCCCACTGCTCTTATTTTATTCCGCTAATGCCCTAGGATTGGATTCAATAGTAGCTGAATCAATAGCTGGGGATTCCTTCTCCCTCTAAGCCTATTCTGATTTACTTTTGTCCTCGGGATTGCGAAAGCCCTGTCTCCCATTGGGCGATCTGGAGAAGCAAAATCGAAATCAGAATTCTAATTTTTGACCATGCCTCAAACCGGAATACAGAACATAGTCATTTACTGCATGAGCACCTTGTTGGAGAAGATGCAAATCCTGAGCTACTAAGCTCAACGGATCCTTCCCACACATTGTCAACATCAACCTAGGTTTGCTTGAACTTCGGGGCAGAGAAAACTTGCCCGCCCCATAAGATAAGAGAAGAAAGGTGCAGCGGGCGATCATTTGTATTGGTGACTCTTAGCTTCTTCCTCTTACAGATTGAAAAAAACCCTTGCCTTGAAAAGCTGGGAATCCCAGGTTGATTTAGTGTGACCACTTTGTCATGAGGAGTGAGGCCTTTGGTTCTTTTTTTCCAATTTGAGTCGAGAAATCCCTCCTGGGCTAAACTAAATAAATTAGTATGAATTAAAGACGGGCTTAATGAATAATTAGTAATCAAATGGAGTGGTTCCACTGGTCAAGTAGTCCCGCGAGCCAGCCAATAGAGTAAGGAATAAAAAAAAAGACTTGGCGTAGTGCTTTCATTCACAAGTAGGGGGTAGGGCCAGGACAGTAAAGTAGGCAGAAAATGGTCCAGGGATAAGTCTGTCAATATATCATCCCTCTTACTGATTCGGGTCAACTCCTTTAGAGGAATTGGAAGTATGATACTAGACTCACTCTCCACAATTGGATGAATCAAAAGAAAACAGGCTAAACTTAGATCTATTTTTCCAAAAGAAACCTATTACCAGTCTTCTTTCTCCATTAGGTGCAACAAAGGAAGATCTAGGTGAGGTTGAGTGCTCGCTTTCTTCCATCGATCGGAGTTCTTTGGATTGATCACTTGTCAAGGACAGCCCGGAATTCCCGCTGACTGTCCAGCAACGGAGCCATAACATAAACAGTAAGTCATATTATCATCGGGCAACTCCATCCACGACAAGGTCTTGGTCGGGGGATTCGACCCATAGAGAACAAGGTGGCTCTCAAACTTAAACACATGTGGATTGGTCTCTCTTTGTGAGCATACCAACCCGAGTTGGATCAATGAGGATGGTGTGATCTGACCTCTCAATCGCGGGTTTCCCCATCCGAGGACTCCCTCGCCTTTGTCTTTCCTTTCGGCAGAGAAGAAGACGGAAAAACAGAAGGAAGAATTATCACCCATGCTACGAGTCGGCGGTCAAGCGCAATTTGAGATCCCTCTTCGATAGACATGAACCAGGCGAGTCCGAATCCCTTTCTCTTTTGTCAGCGGATCCTACGAGCTTTCATAGAAAGCCTATATCTTATATTATAGCGCGTACAAGAACTAGTGGTGGGCAATCTTCTCTGCGCTCTTTGATCTACCATAGATCCTTAGTGGTGGACCGATCTCAAGCCCTATCGTAAAAGACAGACTCGTTTGGTGTAATGAGAGAGGTACTTTCAAAAAAAAGTCAGTGGTAGGTTGTTCTCGTCAAGCAGTAAGGCGACAATCCAATCCTGGGAAAAAAAGAAGGGTAGAATCGCCGAGTCGTCTAGCACCGTCCCCTGCCTCAATTCCACAATACAATCACAATCATTTGTAAAAAAAGGTGGTTTGCTGCTGATCCTTTACCCGGCATTGGAAAGACCTGACAAACAATCCTTAGATTGGATTGGTAAATGTGCTATATGGAGATTTTTCTGATTGTTGACGTACTGACTCATGATCCACTTATTGAGATCTATGATCCTTCCGTGGGGTAGGCGACTCCTCTTCCCCAGTTGTGAAGATCACAATTTTTCTTTCTCTCTCTTATACATATATATTCAAGTGAAAAGTCTCGAATGCGTTTCGTGACATGACATGAGGAGGAAGTCCCAAACTGGGATCAGAGCATTTTTCGTCAAACAATCATGATTGGTAAGCCCCGAAGAGTCAAGGTCTCGAGTTAGGGGAGGTCAAAGAAAAGAGTAAGAAATCGAACCGTTCTATCTCTTATTGAACTTTTTGAATGGGAGAATGAAACAAAGCTGAAAGAAAGAAAGAATGGGCTCGCTTGAAAGAAACCCTAGTTAGGACAGAGAAATAGCTGTGAGGCTACTGATTTAGACTGTTTAGCGGTTAGCTGCGGGTAAGGGAAAAATAGACCGAGGACCGGTAAGCGGATTCAAAGTTCACTAATGAAAGCAGCAGTTAGGGCAGCGGGGGTAGCAGTTTCAGACTAGTAACAAAATCGTAGTTTAATTCAAATTACCTTCCCCCCCATAGCAACCCTTAACTCATAACTCAACTTCCTGTCCAGCAGGTCATGGAAAGCCTGACCCACGGCCAAAGTAGGCCCAATTCGGGTCAAAATGCCAGAGCCGCATTGACTATGCAAATAGAAGCATGGAGAGAGTATGGTGACCTAGCCCCTACTCTCTAAAGCTAGCTTGCCACCCCTATCTATTAGTAAAGCTCGAAAGGGGCCTTAACCCCTTAAAGAAAAACTAAAGACTTGTGTACAACCTCTCTCCTTTGTACAAAGGCACTAGCACTTCGCTTTCTTTAATGTATCACCACTGACTTTAATACTTCTGGTATTTATAAATCCGCTGGGTACTATGCTTTCTTTCTTGTCCACTTTGAATGGATAGATAGAGAATAAGATCCCAGGTAGGATTTGAACCTACGACGAATCAGTGGTGAATAGCTGACCGCTCTACTACTGAGCTACTGGGATAAGGCTTAAGGCATTGGCTTGCTAAATCAACATACGTATCATGGGTTGAATCATCCCATAGGAGCTACATAACCATGGAGGTTATGGAACCAAAAAGACTTTCTCGAATCCTACAACAGAAAGCGGAAGAAACTTAGAATACGACCCTTATTTCACTTAACGCACTAAAGATAGATGCCTAACCTTTCCCGTGTTCAGGCGATAGGGACTTATTCTATTTTATGAATTCATGATTTGATACTCGACTACACTACAATTCCCTTTAGGAGATGAAGGCTGCTCTGTTATTTAGCAAGACAACCAAGAGAAGACTTCCAAAAATAAAGGCATAATATCTAAGATGAAGTGAGTGAATCCTCTCTTCATTCGTCGATCTTTCTTGAAGATGAGGCTCACTATGATGAGAAGGAAGACCTCTTTCCGTTAAGTCATAGGAAATATCTTCGCCTAACGCCGTCCTTAAGTGAGTCATCAGACTGTGGAAATCGGGGAGGTTTTCAAGATTGGGTTAGTGCTCAGTCTATCATTGGCTAAACCATTCTTTTGTCTTTTTTTTTCCGATCGAAGAAAGATTTTTGTTATAAATTTATGAATTATGTAACGGGGTTGGAGCTTACTTGTACTTTTTCAGTAGTCAGTGATCAGCTACATTACATCCCCGGAGGCATTCTCTTCATTTCGAAAGGAAGGCTTCATGTTCACAAGTAAGTAGAACCGCCAGCGGCTAATAAACGAAACTTTCCTACGTTTTCTATTCTGCTTCTACTCACCGGAACGAGTCCGAGGGATCTAAACTAACAAAGAAGAGAAGTCAAACAGTCTTTTAGCGGAATTCAGTTCCATATTTAGTTCAGTACAATAATCCTATTAACCGTCTTTTCCGTTAGATAGTCAATATAAAACGAATCAAAGAGTCTTTTTAGTACAGAAAGCGAGTCTTCTTATTTTTTTTAAGAGAATTCCTGCTAATGAGAGCGGATTCTATTGCATCCACCCTTTTTCCATTCCGAATTTTGTCATTCTTTCCTCCTAAGTAAGCTAAGCTATATGTCTCCTTGCCGAAGTCCTTGATATCACATCTCTCTCCATTGCCCTATCCCGCAGTCTGTCTTATATAAAATGGAAATGTGGGGTAGGTTCTCATTCCACCTCACGAGGTCTCAGCCTGTAGTACAATCTGTTCTTTTTAGAGTCCTAGTTCCGCTCTATCGAGAAAGAAGTCTAAACTGAGACTATATGCTTAACACATGCGGATCAGGGGGCTTGTTACAAAACTTCAGCTTGCCCGGAACGCAAGGATTGAGACCACATTCTTAGGATTGACAGGCTCCCTTTTATCCTCTTTCTGCTTTAGTTAGACTTTGATTCACCTTTATGATCGAAGAATACGAACTTTAGGAATGGGGCCAGTGCAAAGCGGAAGATGAATTCATTGATGGAATGCCAAGGTAAAATCGTGAAAGCAAAGTGGGTCTGAAGTCTACGCAACTTGTGTTGACCCATAGGAGCTCCACCATTTCATGCACACTTCTCTTCGGCTAACCAAGGCGCGGAAGGAAGTACTCTAGACCACGACCTAAGCACACTACTCTACTAATCCTTCCGTAAACAAAGAGAAAAAGACGCGGATTCTCCTTTCGCCTTCGGCACCTTTATTACTTTTTGACTTGAAAGACGACTTCCTTTCCGGAGGTTGTTAATCACTAAGCCCTCCTTTGTTTAGTTAGTAAGAATATGCCGGTTCTCTCATAGGTAAAGTAAACTGAAAAAATGTACAAGAGATCCGGTAAGGCTCGCATAGGCTATGGCTCTGAGCTCGTCTGGATCTGATAACGTAACGCCAATCCACTTACTCCGGCTTTACTGGTGTAATTAGGAAGATCTCTCTTACCTGGTCAGCAATACCTCATTCATTCCTCTAATCTAATATATCCTATGTCTGGAAGCGAAGCGGCAAGAAAAGGAAGACTATAGAGGCGCCTATTCTTTTTTTATTCCCTGCTTGTAGATTCACTCTCTCCTGCTCTAGGACAGTTAGGGGAAGTAGCGAGATTCCGATTCCTTCGTGGGCGAAGGCAGCCGCTCCAGCAGCTTTAGTACTTACCAGCCCTTATCCCGGTTCTTCTCCGGCTCCACCAGCAGCCTTTATCAGCTGCTATGGTTCCCTTCCCGAATGCGAATCTCTATCTCTTTTATAGCCTATTCTAATAGGACCCATATTCAATTCAATCTCTTAAGTGACTTCTGAACACTAGCTAGCTCTGGACCTACCTATATTAGCCATGAGCGATCACCGAGCGGAGTTGAAAGAAAAGAGACTTGACATGCCAAAACTTCGCTCGCGAGTTCGGAACGAACGGAGCGGAAGGGATCAACAGTTCCAGGGAGAAGTTAAAAAGACGAGCACTTGGGACCACGGAGCCACCGTTTAAGACAAGGCTAAACGAGGCCATACGTGTAGTAAACTCCTCTCGTTGTGAAGAGAGTGAGTCTATAGAGCCAACGAGCCGAATCTATTTTGTCTCTTAATAGCCGAGTAGTTCCTTTAGTTCCGTAGACTATTGTACTAGTAGGGCTCGCCTATTTTCCTCCAACAGTCAACTTCACTTTCCTCCACTCGCCTGAATTACGAGGAGTTATTATACCGAATCCCAGATCCCTCTATACTATAGGCCCCTTAACCCATCGCGAACTTCGTTCACTGCGGGATAGGAATAGAAAGTATAGTACACGGGAACGGAACGAGCCGGAGCGAAGTAGGGATTGTACCACAGCTTGCTTCGAGACTGAAAGGCAATATGTAATATTCCTCACTGCTCAGCTGTCTTGGTATCCGTGTTAGGAAGTAAAAAAAACTCCTTGCCGCTGCCAAACATGTATGTTGAAGTCTCGGAAACATGTTTAAGTCATTGACATTTATCGGAGAATCGACAGTTCGTCTCGTCTCGGGGAATTCTAGATCAATCATAGATCTGGGCAGAAGCGCCCTTCCCTAAGCCATAACTTCTCCTAATCATCGGCGTGACACCTATTATTTATTTTTCTC